CTTTTTAAAACCAAAACCTGGAATTATATGAAAAATGGAAAAACCCCAGGAAAGAAAGATTACCGATTCATATAAATCACTTAATGGTAAATGGCCCGAAAAAATCCAACGAGTAACTAATAATCCCGTTATACAGAAAAAGGTTACTACCATGCCTTTTTCGGACGAATCATATAGTACTACGATTTCATTGACTAATAAGGTTAGCAAACGAATTGCAATTACAATTGATACGACCGAAAACGCTATATGAGTTAATATATGCTCTAAAGTTGAAAATATCATATAAAAAAAAAAAAAAGATCTCCTAATTATATGAACGGAAATCGGGCATTGAATTCATTATAGGACTTATTCTTTTAGAAAATAAGATGCCATGCCGCCACTCGGACTCGAACCGAGATGCTCTAGCACTGCTTCCTAAGAGCAGCGTGTCTACCGATTTCACCATAGCGGCTTGCTCGAAATCATAATAAACGATTTTTAGTCAATCGTCGAGATTGAAAGAGTTGATTGAAATGCAATATTTCTTTCCGAAATATAAGATCTTATATTTCGGAAAGAAATATTGCATTTCAATTTCAGAAACCGAAACATTAAAGAATTTTAATTCAAAAAAGCCAATTCCAAAACAAAAATGAGGTCAATTTTCTATTGAAGAGTTCAAAACATTAACAAATAAAAATTTTTACTTATATCTTATCTCATTTTGATTTTTAGTTTGTATAAAAATATCTATAAGATATAGAAACTAAAAAAAACTCTCCAAAAAAATATTAATAATTAATCAAAATTAATATATAATATAAAAGACCACAAAACCAATAATCTTCAAAAGATTTCAATATATATATATACGAAACCCTTTTTTGAAATTAGACTATTCTTTGAGTCCAGCTAATTCAGATTATTCCAATGTTTGTATTTGTTGCACAAAAAAACTTTTTGAGTTCCCCGTAGAAAGAGATTTCGCTAACGAAAAAGCTTTCAATGCTACCCAATATGCCTTCTTCTTCCAAATTGTTTTCCGAATCCTTTTTTTTGATATAGAAGTGCGTTTTTTTGGAGCTGCCATTCCAAAATTAGACTAGTTTGTTTATTGCTATAGTTGGATGTGAAAGACATCTATTGTTCAAAATGAATTGTTCTTTAATTAGATTAGACATATATCTATCTTATCTATTTGTTTTTCTAAATTATACTATTCTACTCCTTTTCATAAGGAATGTGGATATGTAAAAATAACATAGTCTTTTTTTTTCCTAATAATCGTTTATGTAATTCTTATAAACAAAAAAACTATCCTTTTCTATTTATATTATATATCGTTCTATTTTGGTCATATTGGATTTATACATGGAATAAAATACATCAAAAAGTTTAAGAACCCAACCCTTATCTTTATCCCGCCTACTTGGTCGATTAAAAGATACATGATTTTTTAAAATCATGTATCTTAATTCCTTTTTTCTATCTAAAGTAAACTGTTGAATATCATAACCTTTTTTACAAACTTTTTCCAAAGATATATGTCTTTTTCTTGGAATGGAAAATCAAAAATTAGTGCCGAAACAAATTAATGATTCGGAATCAAAAACTACAAAAAGAATTCTTATCTTTTTGAATCAGATGGATTGTTTTTTATGATTCATATCAAAATAAACTAATATTTTTCGTTTTGGTGTAATAATTTATCCCCACTCTCTGGATATAAATTATTGTATAATAATAATTTAAAAATTGGAATTTCTTAATATTATTAATCTTTTAATATTCTATTAATAAAAAAAAAGTGGATTTTTCACTAGTAATTTGGTCATATCATTTGACTCATTTTCACTTCGTACTTTCAACTATTGGAAATATTGGACAAAAATTCAGAATAATGAACAATAGATAATTCTATTTCTATCTTAATTTTCATTTTTTTATTAACTGAACCCTTTCAAAAGAGATAAAATTGGCGAATAAGAAACAAAACTCATTAAGAATCCTTTTTTTTGTTTTTTTTTTTTTGTATGGAATATACACATCAATTTTCATGGATCATACCCTTCATTCCACTTCCAGTTCCTATGTTAATAGGAGTGGGACTTCTCCTTTTTCCCGCGGCAACAAAAAATATTCGCCGTATGTGGGCTTTTCCTAGTGTTTTATTATTAAGTATAGTTATGATTTTTTCGGTGGATCTGTCTATTCATCAAATCAATAACAGTTCTATCTATCAATATGTATGGTCTTGGACTATAAATAATGATCTTTCTTTAGAGTTTGGCTACTTGATCGATTCACTTACTTCTATTATGTCAATATTGATTACTACTGTTGGGATTCTGGTTCTTATTTACAGTGACAATTATATGTCTCATGATGAAGGATATTTGAGATTTTTTGCTTATATGAGTTTTTTTAATACTTCAATGTTGGGATTGGTTACTAGTTCGAATTTGATACAAATTTATATTTTTTGGGAATTGGTTGGAATGTGTTCTTATTTATT